GTACCAATGAAATCGAGTGCTAACTTCCGTTTCTTATTGAATTAATCTATTGAATTAATCGAGCAACTTGCTTTTGAACATTGATTTTAGATTCACAAATTTTCGAAAAAAAAATTTCAACATATTTTTTATTTATTATTATGATAATCAATCCTACTACTTCGGATCCTGGGGTTTCCGCGCCGGAAAACAAAAACCTGGGACGTATCGTTCAAATCATTGGCCCGGTGTTGGATGTAGCTTTCCCCCCCGGCAAAATGCCTAATATTTACAACGCTCTCATAGTTAAAGGTCGAGATACTATCGGTCAACAAATTAATGTGACTTGTGAAGTACAGCAATTATTGGGAAATAATCGAGTTCGAACTGTAGCTATGAGTGCTACAGATGGTCTAACGAGAGGAATGCAAGTGGTTGACACAGGGGCTCCTCTAAGTGTTCCCGTTGGCGGGACGACCCTAGGCCGAATTTTTAACGTATTGGGAGAACCCATTGATGATTTAGGTCCTGTAGATACGCGCACAACATCCCCTATTCATAGATCGGCGCCCGCCTTTATACAGTTAGATACAAAATTATCGATTTTTGAAACAGGAATTAAAGTCGTGGATCTTTTAGCCCCTTATCGTCGCGGAGGGAAAATTGGGCTATTCGGAGGGGCTGGAGTAGGTAAAACAGTACTAATTATGGAATTAATCAACAACATTGCAAAAGCTCATGGGGGTGTATCCGTATTTGGCGGAGTAGGTGAACGTACTCGGGAAGGAAATGATCTTTACATGGAAATGAAAGAATCTGGAGTAATTAATGAAGCAAATATTGGAGAATCAAAAGTGGCTCTAGTCTATGGTCAAATGAATGAACCGCCGGGAGCTCGTATGAGAGTTGGGTTGACCGCCCTAACTATGGCGGAATATTTCCGAGATGTTAATGAGCAAGACGTACTTCTATTTATTGACAACATCTTCCGTTTCGTCCAAGCAGGATCCGAAGTATCCGCCTTGCTGGGTAGAATGCCTTCCGCTGTAGGTTATCAACCCACTCTTAGTACCGAAATGGGTTCTTTACAAGAAAGAATTACTTCTACCAAAGAAGGATCCATAACTTCTATTCAAGCAGTTTATGTACCGGCGGACGATTTGACCGACCCCGCTCCTGCCACGACATTTGCACATTTAGACGCTACTACTGTACTATCAAGAGGATTAGCTGCTAAAGGTATCTATCCGGCAGTAGATCCTTTAGATTCAACGTCAACTATGCTCCAACCCAAAATTGTTGGTGAAGAACATTATGAAACTGCGCAAAGAGTTAAGCAAACTTTACAACGTTACAAGGAGCTTCAGGATATTATAGCTATCCTGGGGTTGGACGAATTATCCGAAGACGATCGTTTAACTGTAGCAAGAGCAAGAAAAATTGAACGTTTCTTATCACAACCCTTTTTTGTAGCCGAAGTATTTACTGGTTCTCCGGGAAAATATGTCGGCCTAGCAGAAACAATTAGAGGGTTTAAATTGATCCTTTCCGGAGAATTAGATAGTCTTCCCGAACAGGCCTTTTATTTGGTAGGTAACATTGATGAAGCTACTGCGAAGGCTACGAACTTAGAAACGGAGAGTAATTTGAAGAAATGATCTTAAATCTTTGTGTACTGACCCCGAATCGAATTGTTTGGGATTCAGAAGTGAAAGAAATCGTTTTATCTACTAATAGTGGACAAATTGGCGTATTACCAAATCACGCATCTATTGCCACAGCTGTTGATATCGGTATTTTGAGAATACGCCTTAACGACCAATGGGTAACGATGGCTCTGATGGGTGGTTTTGCTAGAATAGGCAATAATGAGATTACCATTTTAGTAAATGATGCGGAGAAGGGTAGTGATATTGATCTAGAAGAAGCTCAGCAAACTCTTGAACTAGCAGAAGCAAACTTGCGGAAAGCGGACGGCAAGAGACAAATAATTGAGGCAAATCTAGCTCTCAGACGAGCTAGGGCCCGAGTGGAGGCTATCAATGTTATTTCGTAACTATAACTAGTTGGTGTGTCCGAATAAAAAAAAGAACTTCTGTAGAAACAGAAGTTCTTTTTATACACCCCTTTTTTTGCCAATTGAATAGAATCATAAGTGGAATGGAAAAGATCAAAAATCAATATTAATATTTTTAATATTGAAAGTAGAAAAATTTATTAGATACCTAGAGTCTGATATCGAATGAGTTCTACCTACTATTGGATTTGAACCAATGACTCCCGCCGTATGAAAGCGATACTCTAACCACTGAGTTAAGTAGGTCACTTATCATCACAAAGAGTAAAGAAACGGGCTCCGTCACATCGATGGATTATAAATGTAATATTTTTTATAAGCAATAATTTATAACCAATACTGATCAAAGAGATAACAGAAAGTTGAGTCGTGTAATATTCATCTTGACAAGACATTATTGACATGATAATATATGTATCACAAGCACAAGGGCTATAGCTCAGT